CAATCTTTTATTAAAAGGATTGAGCCGAATACAAGGATTACATGTATTTTGGAGAAATATAGACTTAGCTAGATATAGAAGATTTGAAATACAAAATCTAAGACTCAAGCCTTTCTACTGTTGTCTTGGATCCACAATTAATCCGATGGATCCCTAGGATTGATGTATACTTTTCTATCCTGCAATTTCACGGAATTACGATAAGTATTATAACGCTTTCTACCCATCCTGTATATTGTCCTTTTCTTCACGTATTGGTGGAATATAACCGTCAATTATTTCTTATTTTGAGTTAGTTCGGAGACGAGATTTTACGAAAAAAAAACGATTTCTTTTAGGTTATAGGAGAAACAAACAGTTATAGTTCTTTTAGGAAAACGCTCTTTTTCTTTTTATTTCTAATGAGAAGGGGTTCGACTAAAACAAAAGATAATTCTGTTTTCAATACTTAAAATTCTTAACCTTTTTTTATTAGCTAATAAGAAATACCGTGTATTTCTATGCTTATTCGCATAGTAAATAAGATATTCCAATCAAATAAATCATTTTAAATCGAATGACTATTCATCTATTCTATTTTCATGTAAACAAATAAGGGGCATGAAAACTCTATGGGAAAATGGCGGTTTAGTTCGATGCTGTGTAAAAAAGAATTAGGACGCAGGTGTGGGCTAACTAAATCAATGAGCAATCCCGGTCCTAGTGAAAATCCTAGTAAAAGTGAAGAGTCGCATCTAAAAGATACACCAAAAAATATTCAGAGTTGGGAGGGTTTTGATTATTCTTGTTATAGTAATATTGATTTTTTGTTGTTATTGGGCGAAAAGGATATTCGGAATTTCACCCCCGATGACACCTTTTTAGTTAAGGATAGTAATGGGGACAGTTATTCCATATATTTTGATATTGAAAATAAAATTTTTGAGATTGATAACAATCATTCTTTTCTGAGTGAACTTTCTAGTTCTTTTTATAGTTATCGGAATTCTAGTTACATGTATGGTACTCAATATAGTTGGAATAATCATATTTATAATTGCATTGACAGTTATCTTCAGTCTCAAATCTGTATCCATGCTTCGATAGTAAGTGAGAGTGATAATGGAAGTGAGAGTTACATTTCTAAGGCCGTTTGTGGTGAAAGTAGAAATAATAGTGAAAATGCAAAAGATGTTTTGAGTATACAAATCTGCACGAAGGGTAGTGATTTAACTATAGGAAAAAGTTCTAACGATCTCGATGTAACTCAAATAGAAAGTTCTAATGATCTTGATGTAACTCAAAAATATAGGCATTTGTGGGTTCAATGCGAAAATTGTTATGGATTGAATTATAAGAAATTTTTGAAATCAAAAATGAATATTTGTGAACAATGTGGATATCATTTGAAAATGAGCAGTTCAGATAGAATCGAACTTTTGATCGATCCCGGTACCTGGGATCCTATGGATGAAGACATGGTCTCTCTGGATCCCATTGAATTTCATTCGGAGGAGGAACCTTATAATGATCGTATTGATTCTTATCAAAGAAAGACAGGATTAACTGAGGCTGTTCAAACAGGCATAGGCTGCCTAAATGGCATTCCCGTAGCAGTCGGGGTTATGGAGTTTCAGTTTATGGGGGGTAGTATGGGATCCGTGGTTGGGGAAAAAATCACCCGTTTGATTGAGCATGCTACCAATAAATTTCTCCCTCTTGTTATAGTGTGTGCCTCCGGGGGGGCCCGCATGCAAGAGGGAAGTTTGAGCTTGATGCAAATGGCTAAAATATCGTCTGCTTTATATGATTATCAATCAAATAAAAAGTTGTTTTATGTATCAATCCTTACATCTCCTACTACTGGTGGAGTGACAGCTAGTTTTGGTATGTTGGGCGATATCATTATTGCTGAACCCGATGCCTACATTGCATTTGCGGGTAAAAGGGTAATTGAACAAACATTGAATAAAACAGTACCCGAGGGTTCGCAATCGGCTGAATATTTATTTGATAAGGGCTTATTTGACCTAATCGTACCGCGTAATCTTTTAAAAAACGTTTTAGGTGAGTTATTTAAGTTCCACACTGTCTTTTCTTTGAATCAAAATGGAATGGAATAGAGACGAACTAAAATAGAACACTAAGCTCAATTATTTGTAGCAAACGGGTAGTTAGTTTGTCAGAATCAAATAGCAAATAAAAAATAGAATTGCCCTTCGTCACATAAGATCGAATTGTATAATATAAAGAAGCAAAAGTTGCGGATAACTCCCCCTTATCTCTATTTCTTTTCTGATTAAAATCTCTAAAAAAAAACAGAAAATTTTTGATTTTTCTCCATTTCCCGAAAATCCTGTTTTAGCTAAAAAATACCAGTTGGTTCGTATTCTAACGAATTGTTCGATAATCTGTAAGAAATTCTTTCTTTTTTTAGTAAATTCAAATTCGAAGACAAGACGAAAAGACAAATACAATACTTCGTTCTACATTTCTCGCGCTTATTCTAGATACTCACTTAGATATTTCGATATAGATACTGCGATTTATGGTTATCATAATAATTGAAATTGAGCATTGAATGGGTTATTACAGTCATAATAATGAGCTTTATTTGAATTAATTAGTTTCATTCTTTTCTAATTTCTAAAATTAGAATTATTATAAGATATATTGAATTTATAAATAACATAACAGGTACAAACAATAAATCGAGGTACCCATTTCTATGACAACTTTCAACTTTCCCTCTATTTTTGTGCCTTTAGTAGGCCTAGTATTTCCGGCAATTGCAATGGCTTCTTTATCTTTTCATGTTCAAAAAAACAAGATTCTTTAGATCCGAGGTGACTCTATATCTATACCCTAGAATTGTTTCAAAACTTAGATTTGTATCATAAAAAAGATATCGATTTAGTGAAATATGTTATAATTCTAATATGTGTATGCGATTTTCGATGAGCAAACATAAGCATAAAAAAGCACGGGGCCCCCCAGGCCCGCTGACACAAGAAATATAGCCAATGAATTCTACCCGTGTCAGGATCCGCTGGATGGATCAAATTGGCAACGGAAGATTCGTGTTTTAGATGTATAGTGAAATTATATGAGGTATGCTAGTTTTTTAGCTCTAACCAATTTGATGACTTATTCCTAAAGTAAAGGTTCACATCAAACTAGTGCTAGTTGATGAGAGTTATTTCGTAAACAAAAAGAGTAAAGTAAAATTAATTTGAGGTAGTCTCTCAATTCTAATAAAATACAATCGGATCGAGTATGAGTTGGCGATCAGAACATATATGGATAGAACTTATCGTGGGGTCTAGAAAAATAAGTAATTTATGCTGGGCCATTATCCTTTTTTTAGGTTCATCGGGATTCTTATTGGTTGGAACGTCCAGTTACTTTGTACGAAATTTTATATCCTTTTTTCCTTCTCATCCAATCATTTTTTTTTCGCAAGGGATCGTGATGTCTTTCTACGGACTCGCGGGTCTCTTTATTAGTTGCTATTTGTGGTGCACAATTTTCTGGAATGTAGGTAGTGGTTATGATCGATTCGATAGAAAGGAAGGCGTAATGTGTATTTTTCGTTGGGGATTTCCTGGAAAAAATCGTCGCATATTACGCCGATTCTTTATAAAAGATATTCAGTCCATTAGAATAGAAGTTAAAGAGAGTTTTTATGTTCGCCGTGTTCTTTATATAGACATCCGAGGGCGGGGGGCCATTCCCTTAACGCGTATTGATGATAATTTGACTCCAAGAGAAATTGAACAAAAAGCTACTGAATTGGCCTATTTCTTGCGTGTACCAATTGAAGTATTTTGAGAACTGGTAGATTCCGACTTCATCAGCAAGAATCGCCCCTTTTCTAGAACATAACTAAAAAAGAAACCCCCCTTTTGAGGTTTCCTTTTTTTTTTTTTGTTACTTAATGACCAACACAAAAATGACAATGACTAATCCGTGAATTTTTTTTGAAATAGTAGATTTTTTGATAGAAAAAGAGGTTCTTTCGTCTCAAAATCTTACTAATATTGATTAATTAAGAATTGAGGGGGTCATTTATCGAGAGGAAACTGTTGTTTCAAATTTAACCTAATAACTTCACTTGAAGTGGATTTTTAGTCAATTTTTCTATTCTTTCTAGATTCAAAGACTAACCAAAAAATCCTAAAAAAAAAGAAACTAGATTCATCATCCCTTGTATAGAATATAGAACTCATACGTGAAAGAAACATTTAATCGCATAAAGCGGACGAATGGAGTTGGTTGATTAACAATTCACAGGGGAAAAAATGGCAAACAGGAAAGTATTCCCACCTCTGGTATATCTTGTATCTTTAGTATTTTTGCCCTGGTGTCTTTCTCTCTCATTAAAAAAAAATATGGAATTTTGGGTTACGAATTGGTGGCATACTGGTCAATCCGAAATTTGTTTGAATGAGATTCAAGAAAAAAATATTCTAGAAAAATTCATAGAATTGGAGGAACTGCTCGTCTTCGACGAACTGATCGAAGAATATTCAGAGATACGTCTACACAACCTTCGTATAGGAATTCAACAAGAAACGATCCAACTAATTAAGATACACAACGAGGATCGTATCCAGATGATTTTGCACTTCTCGACAAATATAATATGTTTTGTTATTCTAAGCGGGTATTCTATCATTGGTAATGAAGAACTTGGTATTCTTAACTCGTGGTCCCAGAAATTCCTATATAACTTAAGCGATACAGTCAAAGCTTTTTCTATTCTATTATTAACTGACTTATGTATCGGATTTCATTCGCCCCACGGTTGGGAATTAATGATTGGCTCTGTCTACAAAGATTTGGGGTTTATTCATAATGATCAAATTCTATCTAGTCTGGTTTCCACCTTTCCAGTCATTCTTGATACAACTTTTAAATATTTGATTTTTGGTTATTTAAATCGAGTATCTCCGTCACTTGTAGTTATTTATCATTCAATGAATGACTGATAAAAAAAATCCACTGATATTAATCTAATT